AGCTAACATAATATAACCCAATTGAGACATTGTGGAATAGGCTAAACTTCTTTTAATATCTCTTTGAGCGAGAGCCAAAGTGGCTCCTAATAGTACTGTTATTATGCCTATTAAAGAAACAAAATTCATTATGTAAGGTATAACTCTGAAAAGAGGAAGAAGCCGAGCTACAAGAAAAATTCCCGCTGCTACCATGGTAGCAGCGTGTATAAGAGCCGAAATAGGGGTGGGCCCCTCCATAGCATCAGGTAACCATATGTGAAGAGGGAATTGTGCAGATTTAGCAATTGCGCCGACGAATAATAAAAAGGCGCAGAGAGTAACAAATGTAGAATTGACCCCATTACTATGGATCAAGTTATTAACTATTTTGAACAAATCCCGAAATTCTAAACTGCCAGTTATCCAATAAAAAGCTAAGATTCCTAATAATAAACCAAAGTCTCCTACACGATTAGTTATAAAGGCTTTTTGGCAAGCACTTGCTGCAACCGGTCGTGTAAACCAAAAACCTATTAATAAATATGAACACATTCCTACGAGTTCCCAAAAAATATAAATTTGTATCAAATTGGAACTAGTAACTAATCCCAACATGGAAGTATTAGAAAAACTCATATAAGCAAAAAATCTCAAATATCCTTGATCATGAGACATATAATTGTCACTATAAATAAGAACCATGATTCCAACAGTAGTAATTAGTATTAACATAATAGAAGTAAGTGGATCGATCAAGTGTCCAAACTCTAAGGAAAAATCATTATTGATAGTCCAAGACCATAAATATTGATAGATAAAACTTCCATTTATTTGCTGAATAGACAGACTGGCCGAAAAGGCCATAGTTATACTTAGCAGTAAAACACTAGTAAAACCCCACATACGACGAATATTTTTTGTTGCTGTAGGAATAAATAGAAGTCCAAATCCTATTGACATAGTAACTGGAAGTGGAAGAAAGGGTATTATCCATGCGTATTGATATGTTTGTTCCATAAAAAAATATTTGTTTTTTTATTGTTATAAATTTAATTGTTTCAAATCCACCAACCAAAAGAACAATAATAAAAGAAATCAACAAAAAAAATAAAAAAAAAAAATTATTATCTATTTCATTTAGCCCTAGATAGATATGTGATATGGCATAGGTATATATACATGGATACGTATATATAATTCATAATCTTTTGGTATATTTTGTATATATGTATATATTTATTTTTACATATTTACATATATATTATATAATTAGTATAGAATTATATTTATATTATTATGATATGTTTTACAGGTTTTGAACAAAGTATTTATTATCCATGGGATAAGTATGGATAATGACGAAAAAACGATCTAAATATATGTCTTTCACATACAATAATAAAAATTAGTATTTTGTTTTTGAATGGCGGTTCCAAAAAAACGTATTTCTCGATCAAAAAAACGTATTCGTAGAAATATTTGGAAGAAGAAGGGATATTTAACGGCAGTAAAAGCTCTTTCTTTAGCTAAATCGGTTTCCACTGGGCATTCAAAAAGTTTTTTTGTGCAACAAACAAGTAATAAAATTTTGGAATAATCTAAATCGACATACCATTAAGAACTTATTAATATCAATATTAGTTAGAACTAACTGCTGTGGTGTGTTATATAGTAAATAATAATTCTTATGTTTACTGGCCTCTTAGTATAGTACTAAGTATTCTAATTTTTCTCTATCAATTAAATTTTCACAATAGAATATTTAATTGATAGAGAAAAAGTTTTTTGTTATATGCCTAGCCCAAAACTTAATTAGAAGTATAGTTACTAGATAGTATTTATAATAAATTACGAAGAGTATTATTAATGATACTAAGATATCGAAATTATTAGAAAAATGCCTCGAATAAAATTACGATAAATATGACATTTTTTTTTTTTTTTTTTAATTAATCTTTTTAATTTTCAATACATTAATTAAAATTAAAAAATCATCTAAAAAAAGGATTATTTTTAGTTCTATAACTCGACCCTTGGCCTGGAACAAAACTATCTAGTTCTGAGTTTTGGTATAACTCCATTTTTACATTCTAAACTAGATACATGAAAGTTGATTCTTAAAGCTAAACCCTACGGCAATACTTAGTAAACATTCAAATATTAATTTAAATAAGTCTTTTTTCATCGGTTCTAACGTTTACTAACTATATTGAATCCTTGAATCTTGACCATTCAACATGAATTGACTATTATTTATTAATATTTCAAATAAGCCGCCATGGTGAAATTGGTAGACACGCTGTTCTTAGGAAGCAGTGCTAGAGCATCTCGGTTCGAGTCCGAGTGGCGGCATCCCCTAAAAGGGACACAGCGGATCCTATAATATATTTAATTCTCGATTTTAATTCTATAATGGAGAACCCCCGCCCTTTTTATGATATTTGCAACTTTAGAACATATATTAACTCATATCTCTTTTTCGATTATTTCAATTGTGATTACGATTCATTTTATGACCTTATTAGTCCACGAAATCGTAGGATTACGCAATTCATCGGAAAGAGGTATGATAGCTACCTTTTTATCTATAACAGGATTATTAGTTATTCGTTGGATTTATTCGGGTCATTCCCCATTAAGTAATTTATATGAGTCATTAATCTTCCTTTCATGGAGTTTCTCCATTATTCATATGATTCCTAAAATACGAAATAATAAAAATTATTTAAGCGTAATAACCGCGCCAAGTGCTATTTTTACCCAAGGTTTCGCCACGTCGGGTCTTTCAACCGAAATGCATCAATCTGCTATATTAGTACCCGCTCTACAATCTCAGTGGTTAATGATGCACGTAAGTATGATGCTATTAAGCTATGCAGCTCTTTTATGTGGATCATTATTATCAGTCGCTCTTTTAGTCGTTACATTTCGAAAAAACATCGATATGTTTTTTAAAAGCAAGAATTTAGTAATTAAATCATTTATCGTTGGCGAAGTCGAATATTTGAATGATAAAAGAAGTGTTTTTAAAAACACTTCTTTTATTTCATTTCGAAATTATTACAAATATCAATTGACTCAGCGTTTAGATTATTGGAGTTATCGTGTCATTAGTTTAGGCTTTACCTTTTTAACCATAGGCATTCTTTCTGGAGCAGTATGGGCTAATGAGGCTTGGGGATCTTATTGGAATTGGGACCCTAAGGAAACTTGGGCATTTATTACTTGGATCATATTCGCGATTTATTCACATACTAGAACAAATAAAAGTTTACAAGATACACATTCGGCACTTGCGGCTTCTATAGGATTTCTTATAATTTGGATATGTTATTTTGGGATCAATCTATTAGGAATAGGTTTACATAGTTATGGTTCATTCACATTAACATCTAATTGAATAAACGATACATAACATAAGAACATCATCTCATATGTATCTCGAGTTTTTGCGAATCATTTGACTCCCGAAATAAAATGATTCGCAAAAACTCGAGATACATCTCATTACAACTCTAATTCACTTTATTTTACAGAATTATAAGACTTGCCGTCTCATTAATAAAAACTATCTATAAAAAATAATTAGATAAGATAGCTTGTACCTTGTCAACTGATAGTAAGAGAACGAAATCGGGATAAATACCAATACCTATTATTGGTAAAAAGAGACAGATCGAAACAAAAAGTTCTCGTGGTCCAGAATCCACAAAATTAGAATTTGGAACATTGAATAACTTGTATCCGTAGAACATCTGACGTAACATAGATAATAAATAAATAGGAGTTAATATCATTCCAATTGCCATTCCAAAAGTAATTAGTACTTTTGGAATTAAAAGATATTTTGAGCTGGTAATTATTCCAAAAAATACTACTAATTCTGCAACAAAACCACTAATCCCTGGCAATGCAAGAGAGGCCATCGAAAAGCTACTGAACATTGTAAATATTTTCGGCATCGGGACAGCTATCCCCCCCATTTCGTCGAGAGAAACAAGAGGTATTCGATCACAACAGGTTCCTGCCAAGAAAAAAAGTGCAGCACCAATAAATCCATGAGAAAGTATTTGTAGAATGGCTCCATTTAGTCCCATGTTGGTTATAGAACCAATTCCTATAATTGTGAAACCCATGTGAGATACAGAGGAATAGGCTATTCTCTTTTTTAAATTGCGTTGACCAAAAGAGGTTAAAGCCGCATAGATTATTTGTATTGTTCCCACTATCACCAACCACGGAGAAAATATGGAATGAGCACGGGGTAATAATTCCATATTGATCCGAATCAATCCATATGCTCCCATTTTTAATAAAATTCCGGCAAGAAGCATACATGTACTGTAATGTGCTTCTCCATGGGTATCTGGTAACCATGTATGTAGGGGTATGATCGGCGATTTGACAGCATAAACAATAAGGAAGCCAAAATAGAATATTATTTCCAATGCCATAGGATATGATTGATTAGCAAGTCTTTCAAAATCTAATGTGGGTTCAGTGGAGCCATATAAACCCATACCTAGAACTCCTATTAATAGAAAAATAGAACCCCCCGCAGTGTACAAAATGAACTTTGTAGCCGAGTATAAGCGCTTCTTTCCTCCCCACATGGATAAAAGTAAGTAAACAGGAATTAATTCTAACTCCCACATGATAAAAAAAAGTAAAAGGTCTCGAGAAGAAAATGATCCTATTTGACCACTGTACATTGCTAACATAAAGAAATGGAATAATCGTGAATTTCGAGTAACTGGCCAAGCCGCTAAAGTAGCTAAAGTAGTAATAAATCCTGTCAGTAAAATGGGTCCCACGGAAAGCCCATCGATTCCCAGTCTCCAGTGAAAATCCAAAATATTTATCCATTTCCAATCTTCTTCCAATTGGATTAAGGGATCGTCCAATTGGAAATGATAACAGAATGCATAGGTCGTTAAAAGGAGTTCTAATAAGCATATACATATAGTATACCATCGAAACACCTTATTCCCCTTATGGGGAAGAAAAAAAATGGAAGAACCCGCGAATATAGGCAAAACAACAAGTATTGTTAACCAAAACCAAGGAAAATGACTCGTGATAAAGACAAGATACGCTTTGACCAGAAAAGCCCGTGCTCGGAATAATATATTTATTTTATCGAGTACGGGCTTTTGTCGGTAAATGAGGAATCAAATGATTCAAGTGGAGTTTTTGTAACGTATCAATTAATAAGATAGACCCATGCTGCGAGTTGTTTCATGCCATAAATAAACACGGACACTCAAAAAGTCTGTCGGGCAAGCGGATTCACATCTCTTACAACCTACACAATCCTCGGTTCTTGGTGCGGAAGCAATTTGTTTAGCTTTACATCCGTCCCAAGGTATCATTTCCAATACATCTGTGGGGCAGGCGCGCACACATTGAGTACACCCTATACATGTATCATAAATTTTTACTGAATGTGACATTAAATCTATAAATTCCCGTTTTGAACATAAAAAATTTTCGATCTGGTATGGTAAAAATAAATGGTAGTAAATTAATTATATGTTTATATTGTAGACACCAGATGAATCAATGATTTATTAATTTTTTTAAGAATCAATATATTTATAAATTTGTTCATGAAAAAGTGCCAAGATACTTTGATTTCTCTTTCAACAACCACAGTCATACAATACAAGTCGCACATCTGAATTCAAATTGGTCAACAAATAATACAATATTTAATTAATATTAATGGAATTTTAATTCTATTTTAAATTCGAATAAATCTAACAAATTAATATAAATTATTATTTTATTATTATATAATTTATATAATGAAAATCAATGATTACATAATGAATGATTACGACTAATTTAATTATTCAACAAATTTGCTTGATTGATACGAGTTGATTTTTTGTTATGATGGATCGATGAAACAATAGCTAATCCAATAGCAGCTTCAGTCGCTGCAATAGCTATAACAAAAATTGAGAAAATGTCTCCTTTTAATTGGCGACTATCAAATAAATCAGAAAATGTTACGAGATTTATATTAACTGAATTTAGTATAAGCTCAAGACACATAAGTGCTCTAACCATGTTTCGACTTGTGATTAATCCATAGATACCGATAGAAAATAAATAGACACTCAAAAAAAGTACATGTTCGAACATCATTGACTAACTCCTCATCAATTTAGATTCATTTAAATATGAATAACAATTCAACTGATTTCATTGACTAGAATAGAACAAAATATTACAGAACAATAGAAGGTATTGGCAATAGATTTAACTAAAAACCTTAAACCTTTACACCTTTTTTATTTTATTTCAAATTTATAATTCTAAAAATTTTTTAAATCATAAGTATTTATGATTGACGAGCCATAGTAATTGCACCTATTAAAGAAACTAAAAGAATTATAGAAATGAGTTCAAATGGAAGATAAAAATCTGTTGATAAATGAATCCCAATTTGTTGAACATAACTTATTAGGTCCTGTTCTAGAATCTGGTTTGATCTTGTAGTCCAAAGAATTCCGTACCATGACGTATCCGGGATAGTAATAATTAGTGAAAAAAAAATACTTGTACAAACCAGTGAAGTAACCCCATCTCCAAGGGTCCAAAGGTGGGAAACATTGGAATATTCTGAGCCATTTATGAACATTACAGCAAATATGATTAAGACATTTATGGCTCCCACATAAATAAGAAGTTGTGCAGCAGCTATAAAATAAGAATTCGATAGAATATAGAATAAGGATATACAAACAAGAACCAATCCCAACGAAAAGGCAGAATAAATTGGATTGGTAAATAATACTACTCCCAGGCCCCCAAATATAAGAACTGATCCCAGAAATACTACAACAATATTATGTATTGATCCAGGTAAATCCATTATGTATGAAATAAGAAAATAAATAAATAAATCGTAAAGATTTCATGACCTTACTGAATAGTCCAGGAAGTAAAAATTAGCCCATTTTTTTAATTGTCTATGATACCGTTCCTAAATAAAATCTTAATGTAGTAATGCAGTATAGATTGTAATATAGATTAATGTAGATAAAGTTATTGGGCCAACTCAACTTTTTCATTTTAATTTATTCAGAAGATAAAGAAGAGTTGGAATCTTATATTTCCAAATCAAAACGAAAAATATTAAATAAACCCGCTATTCTCAACAATCAATAGTTATCGTTTTACTTTTCGTTACATTGACTAAAAAAAATAAATAAAGAAGCTTGGATCCTTTCTATCAAAATAGAAAAATAAAATCTTACTAATTGGTAATTGTTCTTGAATCAAGATATTTACCTTTGTCTATTTTTATTTGAGTCGAATTCATAACTGTTTGAATTGTGTAGTCTCCAATTACTGACATTGGTAACCGACCTAAAGCGATTTGATTATAATTCAATTCGTGACGATCATAAGTAGAAAGTTCATATTCTTCAGTCATTGATAAACAGTTAGTGGGACAATATTCGACACAGTTACCACAAAATATACAGACACCAAAATATATACTATAGTTAATCAATATTTTATTTTTAATATCTCCTTCAAATCTCCAATCAACAACAGGTAGATCTATGGGGCACACACGAACACATACTTCACAAGCAATACATTTATCAAATTCAAAGTGGATTCGACCACGGAAACGTTCTGATGTGATCGACTTTTCATAAGGATACTGAATAGTTACAGGTAAACGATTTGCATGGGATAAGGTAATTATGAAACTTTGACCAATATACCTTGCGGCTCGTATTGTTTGTTGACCATAATTCATGAACCCAGTCACCATAGGAAACATATTGTAGATATCCACGAATAAGTTGATGTTTCTTTCTCTTGTTTAAGAGAGGTTATGAGTCTAGAATACCATTATCGTATTGTGTTATTTATAGTGAAACAAGTTGGGAAGACGTTGTCAATAATAAATTACCTAGAGAAATAGGTAAAAGAAATTTCCATCCAAGATTTAATAGTTGGTCCATTCTCATCCTGGGTAAAGTCCATCTTGTTGTGATAGATATAAAAAGAAACAAATAAGCTTTAGCTAATGTAATAAAGATACCAATTGTCATTCCAAAGACTTTAGCAATTTGATTTATTCCGAAAAGTTCAGGAACAGATATGTATGGAATAGATAAATTCCACCCACCTAAATAAAGAACTGTTACAAATAATGAAGAAACTAAGAGATTTAGATAAGAAGCAATATAAAATAAACCATATTTGATACCAGAATATTCGGTTTGATAACCTGCTACTAATTCTTCTTCTGCTTCTGGTAAATCAAAAGGTAATCTCTCGCATTCTGCTAGAGAAGAAATTATAAAAACGATAAACCCTATAGGTTGACGCCACATATTCCACCCCCAAAAACCATATTTTGACTGCGCCTCAACTATATCAACTGTACTTGAACTGTTCGATAATCATAGTCGATAATAACATAACTGTTCTCACCGCTATTCCAAAACCGTACATGAGGCCTAAGCTTCATACGGCTCCTCTATGGCCGCGTACAAATAAATGTAAGGACTGGTTCGGTATTATTATAGGTATCTTTGTGGGGTGGGGTAGATAGAATAAAAATACCGTGTAGAGTCCCAAAAATTAGACCAATGGAATTCTGTCTGCTAGAATAACAAAAAAAGGGCGCTTCCGAATTGATCTCATCCCTTATAATTAAATCTTCGGTAATAACTTAATCTTTCAATAAAATACTCGTTATATCAAGAGATAAAAAGAATTAGACATTCTTTACTGAATCATAAAGAATATGAATTTCATATATACATATATATTGGTATAGATGTTAGGAAAAAATAAATAAAGATCTTTTTTATATTCTATTTCTTTTGTTCCTGTTCTTCTTTCTCATAAGAGGTATTCCTGAGAATAAAGGATTAATTCGTTCTTGATAGTTATTTCTTTAATCAGTGACTAGGAGCATACTCTAGATCGGAATCGTGGGGAAGTACTGCTTGATCATTTCTACCAACTTAAAGCCCCTATCATCTTATGATTCGTTTTATGTGGAAATACCTCTTTTTTGATACCTTACATTATCTCTATTACTAATCCTTTGTGTACCTTGGTGTTCCTAACCGTCCACTGATTTTTGATTGATCTCCTGTATGGTAATACATACAAGACAGTAATCCCATACAGTTGATCTTTTGTACCCGCTTCAAGATATGATGACTAATTAAAGAATCTCAATCTTGGGATAAAGAGTTTATACTCCTTAATGTTTACTTCTGCTTTATTCTTGTATATAGGGAATGAGATTTTCTCTTTTTACTACACATTGATAAGCTGTTTTATTTTACTCATATAACTATCTGGTTTAACTCATCGACCTGAATAACTCTGATGAATAAAAAAATAAAAATATCTATATCTATCCAATACATTAATTCCTCTTTCCTTTATTTCATTTTGAGGTCAAAGTTCATGTTCTAACGAATCACACGTAGAGATATTGATAACACACATAGAGTTAATGGTATTTCATAACTAATAGATTGAGCCGCAGCTCGCAAGCCACCTAAAAAAGAGTATTTATTATTCGATACATATCCTGATATAAGAAGCCCAATAGGAGCAATACTTGAAATCGAGATCCATAAAAAAACACCTATACTGAGATCAGCTAAAACAAGTCGATACCCAAAAGGAATTATTAAATAACTTAATACAATTGATATGACTGCTATAGACGGTCCGATACTAAACAAACGAATATCTCCTCTAGATGGTAGGAGGTCCTCTTTAAAAAGTAATTTAGTCCCGTCTGCTAGAGCTTGAAGAATTCCCAACGGGCCGGCATATTCGGGTCCAATACGTTGTTGTATCGCTGCGGATATTTCTCTTTCTAACCATACAATTACTAGCACTCCTATTATGATTCCCAATATAAGGGTCAAAGCAGGGATAAATAGCCATATGAGTCCATAGACTTCTTTTAAGGATTCTGATTTAGAAAAAGAATTGATAGTTTGTGTTTCTGTTGTCCCAATTATCATTTCAACGGTCAACTTCTCCCAGAATGATATCTATACTACCTAGTATTGTCATGATATCAGCCAATTTCATTCTTTTAATTAGCTGAGGAAGAATTTGCAAATTGATAAAACCGGGCGGACGAATTTTCCATCTCCAGGGGAAAACACTATTATCTCCTATCAAATAAATTCCTAATTCTCCCTTTGGGGCTTCTACTCTTACATAAAGTTCTTGTTTCGACAATTCAAAATTAGGCGAAGGTTTTTTACTAATGAATCTATATTCAAAATCATTCCATTCGGAATTCCTTGCTCTATCTAAGCGCCGAATTTCTAAATTGTCATAGGGTCCTCCGGGAATTCCTTCTAAAGCCTGTTGAATAATTTTTATGGATTCCCTCATTTCGCCAATTCGTACTAAATAACGAGCTAATGAATCCCCTTCTTTTTGCCATTGGACTTCCCAATCGAATTCATTGTAACATTCATAATGATCAACTTTACGAAGATCCCATTGGATCCCAGAAGCTCGTAACATGGGTCCTGATAAGCCCCAATTTATTGCTTCTTCTACACCAATAATGCCCACTCCTTCAACTCGTTCCAAAAAAATGGGATTCCGCGTAATAAGTTTTTCATATTCAACAACACTCGTTAAAAAATAATCGCAGAAATCTAAACATTTATCTATCCAACCATGAGGTAGATCAGCAGCTATTCCTCCGATGCGGAAATAATTATGCATCATTCGCATACCTGTGGCAGCTTCGAATAGATCATATAGCAATTCTCTCTCTCTGAAAATATAGAAAAAGGGAGTCTGCGCACCGATATCCGCCATAAAAGGCCCAAGCCATAACAAATGCGAAGCTACACGACTCAGCTCTAGCATAATTACTCTGATATAGCTGGCCCTTTGGGGTACTTGAACATTTCCCAATTGTTCTGGTGCATTTACTGTTATTGCTTCGGTGAACATAGTAGCTAAATAATCCCAACGTGTTACATAAGGAAGATATTGTATAATTGTTCGGTTTTCCGCTATTTTTTCCATCCCTCTGTGTAAATAGCCCAATACGGGGTCACAGTCAATAACATCTTCACCGTCGAGAGTTATAATAAGTCTAAGAACACCATGCATCGATGGGTGATGAGGGCCCATATTGACTATCATGAGATCTTTTCTTGTAGCCGGTACAGTCATATCTTTTCTTTCCTAATTCATTATTCCATGAATTTCTCAAAACGAGGTTTATAAAAATAAAAACCTAAAAAAAAATTTCAAATGAATCCTCAAATTAACGAGTTTTTAGCTCCCGAATATCTAACTGACTAATTAATTTTTTATAACTTACTCTATTTTTCTTTGACAAATAAGCCAACAGCCGTTGACGTTTTCCCAGAATTTTTCGTAGACCTCTTTGAGATAAAAAATCTTTTTTGTGTAATTCCAAATGCGAGGTGAGTCTCCGTATTTTATTGGTGAAACTGAATACTTGAAATTCAACAGACCCTTTGTTTTCTTCTTTTTCGTCTTGCAGAATAACTGAAATAAATGAATTTTTGACCATAAAAAAATTCTTCTATACTTTATTATTATTTTTTTTTTTTAGATTTTACCGATCAGGAAAAATAATAATTATTATTATATTATGTTATGATTATGTCAGTCATTTTAATCTGATATAAACAAAAGTTTAGATTTATTCATACTTTTTTATTCTATCGAAATCCCTTTTTTTTTTTTTTTTAACATAAAATGGGATTTCGATAGAATAAAATATAATCATTCACGAAAGAGAGTGATTTTTTTTTTACTTAATTAAAGATTCTACTAATTTATTATTCCTAGATCTAAAAATAAATCAATATCAGGTACTAAAATGTAACATAACATATGCATATGTACATCTTTCGCCATCTATCAAATATGTTATGTCAGGTGATATATAGGAAATATAATATTAGTTTATTAACTTATTCTGGATTGGGGATACATATATATCCTTGACATACTAAAACAACTGCTGTTATGGGTATCAAACCAGTAACGATTCATACAAGCTAAATCCTCTAATCGGTAATTAGGCCAAAGAAATAATTTTAATTTAATAAAGTTGTTTGCATCTCTATTAAGATGCTTGTCCTCATTAAAAAATTGTCCACAGTTTATTATTTTGTTTTCGTTGCAAAATTGTGGAGTTTTATCTATATCATTCCAATTCCAGAAATTGAAACAAATTAGAATTCTCAACTCTCTCCGACGTCGATGAGATAGAATATGTTCAGGAACAAGAAAATTAGAATTATTATTTTTTTCTTCATTCACAGGCATATCGCTATGTTGTGCAATGGATTTGTCTAAATTATTCTTATCAACATTTCGTTTTTTTATGAATTTTTTATTAGTTTTAACTTTATCTTTACCTTTATCAACTAATGAAATACTTATGGTTTGATAGATAATAAATTGCCCATCCCTTTTTATAGATAAACGAACTGGTTCGATAATTAATATTCCTCTTTTTATCAATTCTGTAAGAACAAGATCCTTTTGAATCAGCATTACATCCAGACACATTTCTCCTCTTTGAATAGAGGATATAGCAATTTGCTTTGCATTTGTCAATCTAAGTAAGAGACAATATACCTTAATATTATTGATCATTCTTTGACTCAAAGAATCATCCCATCTTAATTGAAAAAGGAAATATTTTTTTAGTAATAAATCTAGTTCTGCTTCCTTGATCTTCTTAGATTCTTTTTTATTTCTACGTTTTTTAATGTCTGATCCCGCGTAATTATCTTCAACATCTTTTTTTTCGTTTTGTTTTCCTAGATCATATCCAAGATATTTTGGATATTGTTGTTTGTTTTTTTCTTGGTTAGAATTTTCTAAATCAATATATTCTTTTTGATTAGATAATATGGGAAGGTTTTTTTTTTTTTTTATGTTGATGTTTTCATATTGACTAATCTTTTCATTTTTATGAAAATCTAAAAGAAGAAATTGGATTGGTATAATCCATGGTTTAATTTTATATGTTTCAAAAAGTAGCACAAATTCTGGTAAGAACCAAGATTTTAGTTTTGCTATGGTAGGATTATGATATAACCTTTTTTGATTCATTCCCATCCAATCAAAAAAGTTTTTTTTTTTCTTGTATAAGTTGATTTCTTTATGAAACGAAATATCTTTATTTTTCATTTTGTTTTTATACTTATTAGTTTGAGTCTTAGTATTTTTATTAATCTTGATACCAATATGTGCATTGGTCCAAGTCTCGATATCAATATTTTTTATAAGACAAAAATGGAGAATTTTACAATCAAAATATTTTCTATCCCGATTTATATTCGTATCAATAGGATATCTTTCCTCTAAATAATCACTAATAGTTGTACTTACCAATAGATAAAATGCGTCAGGTTTCGATGTATTGAAATTATATAGATATGGAATCTCCCGGTTCTCCTTTACTTGTACTGTTGATCCATAAAAATAGGAGTTTTTCTTATCCCCATAATTAATATATTCATAATTCATATATTTATGTGATAAAAGATCATATCTGTAGTGTTTTTTAACCAATTTTTTTTTTTTTTTTGTGAACGAAACCGTTACGAAATAATCTTCTTTTACATAATGACTTAATTGGTCTTTTTTGTTTTCATATGAATTAAATTTCATTGAGTCTTTATTTTTAATCATACGAAGTTGATTGACTCTATTTCGCCATTTTTTCGGGACTAATCGAGACCATTTGATCCGGGAAAAATTGTATTGATAAAAACCCTTTAACCAGTTTTTCCAGTTATTCATTCCAGACTTTTGAATTTTATTATGCCTTGATTTGTAATCAAATAGTCCTCGTGTTATACAATAATCCTTTATTTCATCCCTAAGATAATAATGGGTTTCATGATCTTGAAATATATATTTCAAGTTATACTTGTTAAGTAATTGGGTTTGTGATAATTTGTAAAATACATATGCTTGGGACAAGCAAGTATAACTATTTAAATTTTTATTACTAATATTAGTATTTGAAACCCACTTTTTTATAGTGGAAATAAAGTTCATTCTATTTGGATTTATTTCATCAATTTTTTCTTGATTTGTTTCATGGTTGTAAGTGTATTTATTGATAATTTTTTTTGTTGATTCAAAAAAAAGTTGTATATTGATTCTGGGAATGTTTATGGTACATAGCAAGATATCCATGTATATTTTTTCAATGAAAAATTTTATAAAAAAATGTGATTTACGTATTAATCGTATATTGTTTCTTTTTAATATCTGCCAACTAGATTTCTGTGATTCTGATCCTTTTCTTTTATCATCATAGGTTAAAACTGTTTTTTTATTGTCTTTTGTGATTTGTTCTATTTGATTCTTGGTTGTGATTATCCTATCATAAAGATCTTTCATTTTTTTTTCTATGAGTGAATAATTTGTCCAATTCATAGATCGAATTGGTATGGTCCATTCATGGTTAATTTTATTATTTATTTTTGAATCTTTTCCATTTTTATTTGGTTTATATACTTTCACCTTCTTCAATTCAAATGAAAAAATCGGATTTACTTTTTCAAGTTCTTTCATTATTCGCTTTATAACAAGAACCGTTTTGATGACCCATCCTTTTTTTTCTTTTGAAATTTGTAGAGACCATTTTCCTCTTTCCTTTAAGACCCTTAGAACGAGAAAAAATTGTTTTTTTAGCTTTCTAATTTTTCTTTCGAGTTCTTTAAAAATGGGTTCAAAAAAAGAAAGTCGTTTTCGGGGAGAACCAAAGGGAAGTTCCGCTTCCATTCCCCATACTGTTAAAAAAGAAAAATTGTCTTTTTTTACTTGTTTTTTCATTGAATCCATATAATGAGATCGTACCTTAGATCTTTGTCTTCGCCAAGGTTTCAGACAAAAAGGAAATAAAATCTTTATCTGAATTCCGTCTGTTAACCAATCTTTTGGAAATTCTGTTTCTGATAATTGAACACCATTATAGGTGCACTTAATGTGCATTTCTCGATTCCATTCCTTCAAATCCTCGTACCATTCAGGAAATTGGAATAATAACATACGGCCCATATTTTTAGCTATTATCAATGAAGGTAATACAATATATTTTCTAAGAAAAGATTGTGTTACTAACATAAAACCTCTTATTGCTTGAGCAAATAGAATGCTATCCCAAGTTTCTGCTATTGTTATTCGATCATTTTCCTCTTTTTTTTCCTGTTCTTTTGTCCCTTCTTTATCAAAATCAAAAGAAGAATCGGAAATTTGCGATTCCGATTCTTTACCGACTCTATTTCTAAAAATGAAATTTATCATTTCAGAAAGATCAAAAGAATCAAAAAAAAATATTTTGTTTATTCGATCCAAAAAAAGCGGGGAATTAGCATTTGCTTGAAACATTTCCCAAGTAACCGTTTTGCGTCTTTGAGCACGCATGGATCCTTTTATTATATCCCGACGAAAATCTGATTGTTGCGAGTAACGTATCAAAGCCACTTCTTCTGCTTCATCATTATTACTAGTATTAATAATACTAGTAACAGAATTAGTATTTTGATTGTTATCAGTATAAATTACCACCCGTTTGGCTTTTCTTGAACGAATCTCATGATCTTCCGTCGATTCTTCCTCATCTTCTTCCTCCGGCTCTTCAATAAAAAAAAAATCATCGGCTAATTTGTATGACCATCGAGAAATTTTTTTGCTTATTTCTTCTATTCCAATAGATTTTCCAATAGATTTATTTTTAATTATTGTTTGATTTTTTGGGTCGGTTGTGATTACATCGAATAAAAATTTCAAGAATTTTGATTGACTTTTTGAATCAATTCTTTTAGACTTCGATAATAATTCCCTATCAAAATCAAATGAATTCTTTTTGTTTTCAAATTCTTGGGAATTATTAGGACTAGGAAGTAGACCATGAATCTTATTTATCCAAAATATTTTTATGGAATCTTTTCTAGAAGTCATTAAATCATTTATATTTGCGCGTGAATCGCGCTTTTTTATTATTCCACGATATGGTCCATTCAAAAAAGGATCATACGTTTTAGACAAGCATTCTTTTTCATTCTCATCATTGTATAGTCTGGCCCTTTTTTCAAGCATGTCTAGAAGAAGATATCCCTTTTCTTTTTCTAGAACTTTTATTCGACTTATCAATTCATTTCTTAAGTTGGACTTTTTTTGTTCATTGGTATAAATCCAATAATCATATAAGTCTTGATTACTTAGTTTTTTCATTGTGTATAAAGAAATTTTGCGTTCTATCATTTCTGAAAAAGTTGATAAACTTGACGGATACGTAAAAGATATTTTTTCTTTTCCATCACTTGGACATGTATAAAAAAAATATTGTGACATTTCATTTCGTACAGCATTTTCAAATAGATCATTTTTTATATATCTAAATGGACGATTCCATCGTTTATAATCGAAAAAAAAAGTCATAAGAGGTTTTTCAAACCGGAAATGGGCATGGGTCTTTTCTTTTTTTTCTTCTTTAAGTCTTCCCAATTCCCAATTCTCTTGATACCCATCAAGATAAGAATCTTCGTCAACAGGGCTATCCTTATAGGATGTCTCTTTAAAGTGGAATTCATCTTTTGTTTTTTCCTTTCCATTCACCCGGATCTCTTCCGTTTCATCTATTTTGTCCAGATCCTCTTTTTCTTCCGAACAAAGGGAAGGGTCTTCTTCGGTGGATCCCCCTTGTTCCTGTTTAGTCGCCTTCGTTTCGGAAGTTGTTTCTACATCGATTTCTTCCTCACTTTCTCCCTTTTCTTCTGTTTCTGAGGTTTCTTTCAGTTTCTTAGTGACAATAGGCGACGGCATTCTGCCTAAATAGTAGACACAAGTGATAAATAAGAGAATACTAAAGATTCGAGCCATATAATTTCTCAATTCTGACACAAGGTACTTATTAGATCGAATAGAATGATTTTGCCGTATCCAGACTAAGACCAATCCAACCCATTTCATGAATAAAATGTGACCAATTAACCAACCAACAAAACTACTTGTTACAAATAACATCTTATTGTTGCATCGAAACGTATAAATGTTGACTAATCTGGTTAACGTTGAGCTTGGTAAAATGAAATGGTTGAATAATTGAAAAATTAGATTATTCAGGAATACACATTGAATGCTGAGATTACGCATTGAATTTCTGGTAGTAGATCCATAATCAAAAAGGTTTTTGTGATTGTTCCAGAAGAAATGAAACAAAAGATACGGTAGAACTAGGACAGTTATTGTATGAGGTCTACCCAATGCTAGATGCAGAGGCGCATAATAGATCGATATGAACATCATGAGCTGTCCCGTAATAAAACCAGTTGTTGCTGATACCCCCTTCTCGGTTCCTTCTTCCATAACCCGAGCTCGGAGAAGGAAGAGATAAGAGGGCCCTATGGAGAATGTGGTCAGAAATCCATAATAGAGTCCGACCACAACGACCGAATTTATTATCTTCATGCAT